CATTTCATATATTATGGATAAGCTAAAAAAAAGAAATTCTAAACTAAATATAAATAAAAAAAAAAACAATTAAATTTAGAGGGATTCAGTACGATTTGAAATTTTTGAAAGATACTTTTTTCATATGAGCTGAGTCAATAGGATGAAAGAGTTAATGATGCAGAACTATGTACCGCGCACATCACTTAGATGGGGTCCAGAAAAACCCATAAAGTAACAACACAGGGGGAAATAAATAGAATATGAAAAGAAAATCGAAAGAAATGAATGCAAGGGGATCAGATTCTATTTGTATTATATCTGAGATGAATCTTGACTATTCGTACCCCCCAACTCCCCTAGACCAGGCTTGGGGTCTTTCAATTACTTGTAATATATAATATAGAAGAAGTAGTACCATTCTTTGTGAACGAGAGGAGACACAGTATGAACAAATAAATAAAAAGAAGAGGCAATAAAATATATTTCTTTTACATACTTTAGATACTCTTTACTCATCTATAAATATTCTATATTTATTAAATATAGACTCTATTTATTAAATAGATAAATAGAAAGGGGTATCTTATCTCTCCAGCCGCCACTTAGATGGATAAATATGTATCATGATCTATACTATTAATGAACATGTATGTCGACCAATTTGTAGAATAGATACTCATACAAATAACCCATGTGCCAGGAACCAGATTTGAACTGGTGACACGAGGATTTTCAGTCCTCTGCTCTACCAGCTGAGCTATCCCGACCATTCACGACGCATCATCCTCATTTTAATAGATGACTTGGGTCTATGTCAATTAAAAAGACGAAAAGGGGATTACAAAGTGTTATCCAGGCCTTGGTGGAATTTCTTAGATCTTAAAAAAAAAGACTTTGTAAGTTTCAGTACAGTACGGGCGATAATATGATCATTCCAATTTACAATCGGGGTTACTTGCTCAATGATGTTCATTTGTATGTGTATCATATATACCACAAGGCTTGTGAAAAGAAAAAAATTAATGAATGAGAAACATAATGAACTTTGAACCGATAACGAAATGAGAGTATAGGATAAAAAATTAGGGAATCAACTGGGCCTTTTTGGGGATAGAGGGACTTGAACCCTCACGATTTCTAAAGTCGACGGATTTTCCTCTTACTATAAATTTCATTGTTGTCGATATTGACATGTAGAATGGGACTCTATCTTTATTCTCGTCCGATTAATCCATTTTTCAAAAGATCTATCAGATTACGATGGAGTAAATGATTTGATCAATGAATATTCCATTTTTTTTTTTACTTGGAATCGATTCACAACAACTCTTTCATTTTTCATATAAACATATAAAAAAAAAAAAGTATTCGGGTCGTCATTAATCATTTGGTTTGGAGATAGTATTTCAGTACGTATACGTATATATAGGTTTATTCTTCATCCTTTCTGGAGTTTCGATGGAAGGATTCCTTTACTAACGCATCGCAGCCAACTCCATTTGTTAGAACAGCTTCCATTGAGTCTCTGCACCTATCCTTTTTTATTATCACTTTCTGAMTACTTGTTTGTTTTCAGAAAACAGGATTTGGCTCAGGATTGCCCATTTGTAATTCCAGGGTTTCTCTGAATTTGAAAGTTATCACTTGGTAGGTTTCCATACCAAGGCTCAATCCAATTAAGTCCGTAGCGTCTACCAATTTCGCCATATCCCCACCTTTTTTGTGATTAGGGTCTTGATGCCGCTCTTCTTTATTCGTTTATTTATATTAGGCCGGAACCGTTGAATTCATTAGATAGCAGTTCCATATTGGAAAGCGTTTTCTCCTGTTTGGGTTTATTGTCTATCTTCTTTCATCTCTATCGGTGGTCCAATAAGAAAAGATTCTATCAGTTCCGTATTCGAAATTCAATTCAATATAGATGGATATATACCACATATACCACATGTATATTATGTATACACATATATTATGTATATTATTATATATAATAATGTTATACATAAATATATTATTATATATGCTAATATGCTATGCCCCTATGTTCTATCATTTTTAGCGTGTAATTTTGAATACTTGAACGGTCGATTCGNTTTTTTTTTGTCTTAGCTTTCACCTTTCCGAATGAAAACACCAGAATGTTTCATCATGATCGGGATTGCATTTATATGGATTGCACTTTTCTTTTTCATTTTTTTCTTCTCCTTTTCTTAGGGCAGACCCTATATAACAATAACATAAATAACATAAAAAAAAGAACTAAAAAGGAATTTTTTTATTATAATATTATTTATATTTTAATGTTATAATCAAAATAATAATTACAATATTACAATGTCATTTTAATTCAAAAAAAAATCTTACTATCTAATTAAGATATTGATTATTGATAAAAATATATTTGATAAAAAAAAAACCGAAATTATATATTAATTGCTATGTTTTATAATATTCAAATATCCGTCTTTGAAATTCTATATTATTTTCTACATTCATATGAATTATGAACCGTTAATAT